AATATCTCGGGGTTTGCAGCGATAACTTGGTATATCTACTATACGGCCGTTGACTAAAATATGTCTATGGTTAACTAATTGGCGCGCTCCGGGAATAGTCGGAGCCATACCCAATCGAAAAAGGATGTTATCCAATCGCATTTCAAGTAATTGTAGTAAAACTTGACCTGTTGAACCCTTGGCTTTTCCGGCGATACGCACATATTTAAGTAATTGCCGTTCTGTCAGACCATAATGAAAGCGCAATTTTTGTTTTTCTTCTAGGCGAATACGATATTGGGATTTTTTCACGGGACGTGATTGGTCTCTAGGATCGCTTACAGCTCTAGGCTTTTTATTAGTTAGTCCCGGTAAATCCCCCAAGCGTTTTATTTTTTTTAAACGAGGTCCTCGGTAACGTGACATAAAGACTCCTTCTTTTTTCTTTACGTTTCTATTTGATTTTATTCTTATTGATGAAATTTCATTTTACAGAATAAAACGAAACTAAAACTGAACTAAACAATACAATGAAGTGAAGTTTACTGAAGTATTGGATTTGTACTATAAAAAAGAATAATGAGATGAATTGTATAAATATCCAGACCTTTCTATTCTATATATAGAATATAGAAATAGAGAAAAGGATTCTTTTCGTGACATAGTTGGCAGTTTTTATAACATAGCAAATCGATGACTTTTGGAAAAAGGAGAAGATGTTTTTCAATATTCTTTGATTTCAAAGGGTCATTATAAATCATGTAATAACTAGATAAATCATGTAATGGACTAACTAGAATAAAATAAATAGAGAAAAGCCGGCTATCGGAATCGAACCGATGACCATCGCATTACAAATGCGATGCTCTAACCTCTGAGCTAAGCAGGCTCACATAATAGAAATTCTACATGCATAGAAATTCCGTTAGAAATTCCGTTCCGTAAAGAATCTTAATGACTCATAATTAGCTCTTTATCTCATAATTAGCTATTTAGAATTCATATGAATTCTAAATATCGACGAAAGAATCGAATTTCAAATAAAAATAGAAATCTATTCAATATTATAGAAGATAATGATTAATCTAGCGATATAGAATTTCAATTGATTTCTCACAATTAGTTATTACTAGGTAGTCATAATTTTGAGATGAAATCTTTTTTTTTGTTTTTGAGTTCAAATGGCATTTGAAATTTTTCTTGTCTTTTTGATTCTATAATCTTTTTGATTCTATAATCTGAGTATATATAATACTATTCCATTTTTTTATATATTTCTTCTATATTGTAATTATTTCATCGAAGGATTTCTTAGAACTAATCAGATATTCCTACGCTTTCATTCGTAAAGGTGAAAGTTCAGACGAAAAAAAAAAAAAAAAAGAATCGACCCTTCAAGTATTCCAAATTTCATTGGAAAAAGGAGCGGAACAGAGACAGATATATGTGGTATATATCCATCTATATTGAATTGCGGATACAGAAATGATACAATCGTTTTTGATTGGACCAAACTATAAGTTTCCTATAGAAGATGAAAGAAGATAGACAAGAAATCAAAATCAACGAGGAAAAAACACCCTTTCGAGATAGGCGAGATAGGAATCCATATCTAAAGAATTCGACGATTCCAGTATAAATGAAAGGGAACGACATCCCAACGAGATCCTAATCTCAAAACAAAAAAAGTAGGGGGATATGGCGAAATTGGTAGACGCTACGGACTTAATTGGATTGAGCCTTAGTATGGAAACCTACTAAGTGAGAACTTTCAAATTCAGAGAAACCCCGGAATTAATAAAAATGGGCAATCCTGAGCCAAATCCAGTTTTCCGAAAACAAACAAGGGTTCAGAAAGCTAAAAAAAAAAAAAGGATAGGTGCAGAGACTCAATGGAAGCTGTTCTAACAAATGGGGTTGACTGTGTTGGTAGAAAGAATCCTTCTATAGAAACTTCAGAAAAGAAAGGATCAACCATAGGCATTGAACATAGAAATATTATAGACTCTACCAAATGATTAATATACTCTACCAATTGATTAATGACGACCCGAATCTATATTGATAGATATCAAAATGGGAGAATGGTTGTGAAGTGATTCTATATTGAAGAAAGAATCGAATACTCATTGATCAAATCATTCACTCCATAGTCTCATAGATCTTTTGAAGAACTGATTAATCGGACGAGAATAAAGATAGAGTCCCATTCTACATGTCAATACCGGCAACAATGAAATTTCTAGTAAGAGGAAAATCCGTCGACTTTAGAAATCGTGAGGGTTCAAGTCCCTCTATCCCCAAAAAAACCATATGGACTCCCTAATTCTTTATCCTCTCCTTTTATCCTTTTTTGTTAGCGGCTCAAAATTCGTTATCTTTCTCATTCACCCTACTCTTTTACAAATCTTTTACAAAGAGATCTGAGCAGAAATTTTTTTCTCTTCTCACAAGTCTTGTGAGCTAAGATAGTACGTGTACAAATGAACATCTTTGAGTAAAGAATCCCCTTTTGACTGAT